AAAGGGAGGTTTGTGATGATTTTAAAATCTTTTCTACTAGGTAATCTATTATCCTTATGCATGAAGATAATAAATTCGGTCGTTGTGGTCGGACTCTATTATGGATTTCTGACCACATTTTCCATAGGGCCCTCTTATCTCTTCCTTCTCCGAGCTCGGGTTATGGAAGAAGGAACCGAGAAGGAGATATCAGCAACAACGGGTTTTATTACGGGGCAGCTCATGATGTTCATATCGATCTATTATGCGCCTCTGCATCTAGCATTGGGTAGACCTCATACAATAACTGTCCTAGTTCTACCGTATCTTTTGTTTCATTTCTTCTGGAACAATCACAAAAACTTTTTTGATTATGGATCTACTACCAGAAATTCCATGCGTAATCTCAGCATTCAATGTGTATTCCTGAATAATCTCATTTTGCAATTATTCAACCATTTCATTTTACCAAGTTCAACGTTAGCCAGATTAGTCAACATTTATATGTTTCGATGCAACAACAAGATGTTATTTGTAACAAGTAGTTTTGTTGGTTGGTTAATTGGTCACATTTTATTCATGAAATGGGTTGGATTGGTATTATTCTGGATACGGCAAAATCATTCGATTCGATCTAATAAGTACCTTGTGTCAGAATTGAGAAATTCTATGGCTAGAATCTTTAGTATTCTCTTATTTATCACCTGTGTCTACTATTTAGGCAGAATGCCATCGCCTATTGGTACTAAGAAACTGAAAGAAACCTCAGAAACGGAAGAAAGCGATGTAGAAACAACTTACGAAACGAAGAAGACGAAACAGGAACAAGAGGGATCCACTAAAGAAGACAAAGATAGCCCGGTTTACGAAGATTCTTATCTTGATATCCATCAAGATAATTGGGAATTGGGAAAACTTAAAGAAGAGAAAACTTATTTTTGGTTTGAAAAACCTATTGTAACTTTTCTTTTCGATTATAAACGCTGGAACCGCCCATTGAGATATTTAAAAAATGATAGGTTTGAAAATGCTATACGAAATGAAATGGCACAATATTTTTTTTATATATGCCCAAATAAAGGAAAACAAATAATCTCTTTTACATATCCGCCTAGTTTATCGACTTTTTCAGAAATGATAGAGCAAAAAATTTCTTTGTACACGACAGAAAAACTATCCCACGAAGACCTATATAATTATTGGGTTTATAACAATGAAAAAAAAAAATACAACTTAAAGAACGAATTTATAAGTAGAATACAAATTCTAGAAAAAGAGAAAGGATCTTTTACTTTTAATATACTAGAAAAAAGAACCAGATTGTGTGATGATGAGCATGAACAAGAATATTTGCCCAAAATGTATGATCCCTTTTTGAATGGGCCTTATCGTGGAACAATAAAAAAATTAGATTCACATGAAATCATGACTGATTTCATAACTTCAAGAGCGGATTCCATAGAAATATTGTGGATAAATAAAATTCATGGTCTATTTCATAAGAATTCTCAAGCACAAGCATTTGAACATAAAAAGAATAAGTTTTATTCTCATGAGGAATTTTTATCGAATCCTATTGATAATTTTGAGAATTCCTTAACCTCAATTGAGAAATTTTATTTTGAACATGTGCAAGAAATAGATTCAGAAAGTCAAGCAAAATCTTTCAAATTTTTATTCGATGTAATTACAACCGATCCAAATGATCTAATAAAAATTAGAAAAAATTCTATTGGAATGGAAGAAATTAGTAAAAAGGTTTCTAGATGGTCATACAAATTAACAGATGATTTCGAAGAAGAAGAAGATGAAGAAGAATCGACGGAGGACCCCGAAATTCGGTCAAGAAAAGGGAAACGCGTGGTAATTTATACTGATAACGATCAGAGTACTAATTCGAGTACTACTAATAATACTACTAGTGATGAAGAAGACGAGGTGGCTTTGATACGTTACTCACAACAATCTGATTTTCGCCGTGGTATAATCAAAGGATCTATGCGTGCTCAAAGACGTAAAACAATTATCTGGGAAATGTTTCAAGCAAATGTGCATTCTCCACTTTTTTTGGATCGAATAGACAAAACATTTTTTTTTTCGTTTTTAGATATAGATATATCTAAAATTAAGAATTGGTTAGAGAGAACCTCAGAATCTCAAATTTCTTATTTTGAGCAAGAACACACAAAAGAAAACGAGAAAACAAAGGAAGAGAAAAAAGAGGAAAATGAACGAATAGCAATATCAGAAACTTGGGAGAGCTTTATATTTATTCAAGCAATAAGAGGTTTAATATTAGTAACCCAATCTTTTCTTAGAAAATATGTTATATTACCCGTATTGATAATAGGTAAAAATATTAGTCGTATGTTATTATTGCAATTCCCCGAATGGTACGAGGATTTGAAGGAATGGAATGGAGAAATACATGTTAAATGTACTTATAATGGTGTTCAATTATCAGAAACGGAATTTCCCAAAAATTGGTTAAGAGATGGTATTCAAATAAAGATTCTATTTCCTTTTTGTCTGAAACCTTGGCAAAGATCTAAGATACGATTTCATCATAGAGATCAGCAAGGGCGAAAAAAAGAGAAAAAATATAATTTTTGTTTTTTAACAGTTTGGGGAAGAGAAACAGAGCTACCTTTTGGGTCTCCCCGAAAACGACCTTCTTTCTTTGAACCTATTTTTAAAGAACTCGAAAAAAAAGCGATAAAAGCTAAAAAGAAAATTTTACAAGTTATAAGAGTTTTCAAAGAAAGAGGAAATGGGGTTCTAAAAGTTTCAAAAAAAAAAAAAAGATGGGTCATCAAAATAATTCTATTTATAGACCTAATAATAAAAGAACTTGAAAAAGTAAAACCCATATTAAAATCGAGTAGGGTTAAAGTATATGAACCGAATGAAAATGGAAGAGATTCTAATATAAATAATAAGATTCTTCACGAATCGACCATTGCAATTCAATCCCTAAATTGTATAAATGCAAATTATTCACTCATCGAAACAAAAATGAAGGATCTTGCTAATAAGACAATCACAATTAAGAGTCAAATAGAAGGAATCACACAAGACAAGAAAAAAATGGTTCTAACTTATGATGATAAAAGATCGGAATTACAGAAGGATATTTGGCAAATATTTAAAAGAAAAAATATCCGATTAATACGTAAATCGCATTATTTTATAAAATCTTTTATTGAAAAAATATACATGAATATATTACTATGTATCATTAAGATTCCAAAAATCAATGCACAACTTTTCTTTAAATCAACAAACAAAATTGTAACTAAATCCATTTATAAAGATAAAACAAATCAAGAAGGAATTGAAAAGACAAATCAAAATACAATGAACTTTATTTCGACTATAAAAAAGTGGTTTTATAATACTTTTTATAATACTCATTTTAGTATTAGCAATAAAAATTCTAATATTTATTGGGACTTATCTTCTTTGTCTCAAGCATATGTATTTTACAAATTCTCGAAAAATCAATTACTTAACAAATATCCTTTTAAATCTGTACTTCAATATCATAACACCTATACTTTTCTTGCAGATATAATAAAGAATTATTGTACAACACGAGGAATATTTGGGTCCAAACCAAAGCATAAGAAAATGAATAAGTATAGAATGAATAAATGGAAAATGTGGTTAAAGGGTCATTCTCAATACAATTTATCTCAGACTAAATGGTCTTATTTAGTACCGAAAAAATGGCAAAATAGGGCCAACCAATATCGTATAATTCAAAAGAAAGACTCAACGAAATCGGATTTATATAAAAAAGAAAAAGACCAATTGAAAAAACATTACGGATATGATCTTTTATCATATAAATATATAAATTTTGAGGATAATAAGAACTCATATATTTATGGGTCAACGTTAAAATTACAAGAAGTAGAGAACAACAAAATTTCATATAATTTCAATACACTGAAACCCGAATCATTTTATGGATTGATAAGGATAGTTATTAATAATTATCTAGAAAAAAGATTTCTCATTGATACGAACAAAAATATGGATAGACAATTTTTCGATTATAAAATTCCCCATTTCTGTATTATCAATAATATTGATATTGAGACCCCGGCCAATACGCATAAGATTCATAAAAATACTAAAAATCTAAATTATCAAAAATTAAAAAAAAATAATTTTTTTGATTGGATGGGAATGAATCAAGAAATATTATATCGTACCATATCAAATCTAGAACCTTGGTTTTTCCCAGAATTTGTACTACTTTTTAATGCGTATAAAATGAAACCGTGGATCATACCTACCAAATTACTTATTTTTCATTTTAATTTCTATGAAAATATTAGTACAAGTAAAAAGAGCAATGTAAAAAAAAATGAACAACAAGGTCAAAGAAATCTTGTATCAGATTTACAAAAACAAGATGAAAAAGATGTTGAACCAGATTATACAGGAACAGACATTAAAAAAGGTAGAAAAAAAACACAATCTAAGAGCAAGAAAGAAGCGGAACTCAATTTGTTCTTGCAAAAATATTTTCTTTTTCAATTAAGATGGGATGATCCCTTGAATCAAAGAATGATCAATAATATAAAGGTATATTGTCTTCTACTTAGACTGATAGATCCAAAGGAAATAGCTATATCCTCAACTCAAAGAGGAGAGATACATCTAGATGTAATGTTGATTCAGAAAGATCTAACTCTTACAGAATTGGTAAAAAGAGGCATATTTATTATCGAACCAATTCGCCTATCTATGAAAAGGGATGGAAAATATATTATATATCAAACCATAGGTATTTCATTGGTTGATAAGAATAAACGCCGAACTGATGGAAAATACATAAAAAAAAATATATATGTTGATAAAAAAAAATTTAATGAATCTGTTGCACAACACAGCAATACACTTGTGACTAAAAACAAAAATTATTATGATTTCCTTGTTCCTGAAAATATTCTATCCCCCAGACGTCGTAGAGAATTGAGAATTTTCATTTGTTTTAATTCTCAAAATTGGAATATTCTAGGTAGAAATCCAATATTTTGTAATCAAAACAACATAAACAACTGTGGACAGTTTTTGAACAAGGAAAAACACCTTAATACAGATACAAATAAATTCATTAAATTAAAACTGTTTCTTTGGCCCAATTATCGATTAGAAGATTTAGCTTGTATGAATCGTTATTGGTTTGATACCAATAATGGCAGTCGTTTCAGTATATCAAGAATACATATGTATCCACGATTCAGAATTCTTTAATAAATTAATAATATATAATAAATATAACATAGTGTATTTCCTATATATTTATTATATATATATATATTTATCGAAAAAAACATTCTCTTTCCTGAATAGAAAAATCTTGAATAAAAAAATGGATCGTTCCTTTCTATATGAAGAATGAAGAAATTCCATTTTTTTTGTACTAGATTCGAATAACTGGAAATAAAAATTTTAATTTTTCCTGATCGGTAAAATCCGCGTAAAAGAAAAAAAATAGAAAAATTTGTTTTTATGGTCAAAAATGCATTCATCTCAGCTATTCGACAAGAAAAAGAAAAAAACTGTGGATCTGTTGAATTTCAAGTATTTAGTTTCACTGATAAGATACAGAGACTTACTTCACATTTAAAATTACATAAAAAAGATTTTTTATCACAAAGGGGTCTACGAAAAATTCTGGGAAAACGTCAACGGCTGTTGGATTATTTGTCAAAGAAAAATCGAGTACGTTATAAGAAATTGATTAACCAATTGGGTATTCGGGAGTCAAAAACTCGTTAATTTGAAGTTTAAGATTGGTTTGAATTTTTTCTTTAGTTATTAGATTTTTCATTTTGATAAACTTCATTTTGCTAAATTCATGGAATAATGAATTGAATTAAGGAAAAAAAGTTATGACTGTACCAGCTACAAGAAAGGATCTCATGATAGTTAATATGGGTCCTCACCACCCATCAATGCATGGTGTTCTTCGACTAATTGTTACTCTCGATGGTGAAGATGTTATTGATTGTGAACCTATATTGGGTTATTTACATAGAGGGATGGAAAAAATAGCGGAAAATCGAACAATTATACAATATTTGCCTTATGTAACACGATGGGATTATTTAGCCACTATGTTCACAGAAGCAATAACAGTAAATGCACCAGAACGATTAGAAAGCGTTCAAGTACCTAAAAGAGCTAGTTACATTAGAATAATTATGCTAGAACTGAGTCGTATAGCTTCTCATTTATTATGGCTTGGACCTTTTATGGCAGATATCGGTGCACAGACTCCCTTTTTCTATATTTTCAGAGAAAGGGAATTGTTATATGATCTATTCGAAGCCGCCACAGGTATGCGAATGATGCATAATTATTTCCGTATTGGGGGAGTTGCTGCCGATCTACCTTATGGCTGGATAGAGAAATGTTTGGATTTTTGCGATTATTCTTTAACCGGAATTGTTGAATATCAAAAACTTATTACGCGGAATCCTATTTTTTTGAAACGCGTTGAAGGAGTGGGCATTATTGGTGGCGAGGAGGCAATAAATTGGGGTTTATCAGGACCAATGTTACGAGCTTCTGGAATCCAATGGGATCTTCGTAAAGTTGATAGTTATGAATGTTACAATAAATTTGATTGGGAAGTCCAATGGCAAAAAGAAGGAGATTCACTAGCTCGTTATTTAGTGCGAATCGGTGAAATGAAGGAATCTATAAAAATTATTCAACAGGCTCTAGAAGGAATTCCTGGAGGACCTTATGAGAATTTAGAAGTCCGACGTTTTGATAAAGCAAAAAATGCCGAATGGAATAATTTTGAATATAGATTTATTACTAAAAAACTTTCACCCAATTTTGAATTGTCGAAGCAAGAACTTTATGTGAGAGTAGAAGCCCCAAAAGGAGAATTAGGAATTTTTTTGATAGGAGATAGTAGTGTTTTCCCTTGGAGATGGAAAATTCGTCCACCCGGTTTTATCAATTTGCAAATTCTCCCTCAACTAGTTAAAAGAATGAAATTGGCAGATATCATGACGATATTAGGTAGTATAGATATCATTATGGGAGAAGTTGATCGTTGAAATGATAATTGATATGACAGAAGTGGAAGTACAAGCTATCAATTCTTTTTCTAGATCGGAATCTTTAAAAGAAGTCTATGGACTCATATGGATCTTTGTTCCTATTTTCGCCCTTATATTGGGAATAACAATAGGGGTACTAGTAATTGTGTGGTTAGAAAGAGAAATATCTGCAGCAATACAACAACGCATTGGGCCTGAATATGCCGGTCCATTGGGAATTCTTCAAGCTATAGCAGATGGAACCAAATTACTTTTTAAAGAAGATATCCTTCCATCTAGAGGAGATATTCGTTTGTTCAGTGCGGGACCGTCTATAGCAGTCATATCTGTTCTATTAAGTTATTTAGTAATTCCTTTTGGATATCGCCTTGTTTTGGCCGATCTCAGTATAGGCGTTTTTTTATGGATCTCAATTTCAAGTATTGCCCCTATTGGACTTCTTATGTCAGGATATGGGTCGAATAATAAATATTCTTTTTCAGGTGGTCTACGGGCTGCTGCTCAATCTATCAGTTATGAAATACCATTAACTCTATGTGTGTTATCAATATCTCTACGTGTGATTCGACAGAACATTATTATTTTCCCTCTTTTCTAGAAATAGAATAAAGAAATTGAATATATTCAATGGATATTTTCTTTTTTTTATCATTAGGGTTGATGAATTAAGCTAGATAGTTAGATGAGTAAAAGCAAACTGCTTATAAATTTGCAGTAAGAGGATTAAATCTCATTCCCTATGTACGAGAATATAAACATAAGCAGTATAAACTGTTTACCCCAAGATTAAGATTCTTTGACCAATTATCATATCTTGAAGCGGGTATAAAAGATCAACTGTATGGGGTTTCTACTACTGTGTTGTATTTATTACCATACCGGGGATCAATCAAAAATCTGTGGACAGTTAGGAACACCAAGGTACACAAAAGATTAGTAATGGAGATAATGTAAGATATAAAAAAGGGTATTTTTGCATAAAACTTTGGATAAAACGAATCATAATGAGGATTTTAAGTTGGTAGAAATGACCAAGTAGTACTTCTCCACGATTCCGATCTTGAGTATGCTCCTATTCACTGATTAAAGAAATGACTATAAAAAACGAATTAATCCTTTTTTTTTCAGAATACCTCCTCTACTCTGAGAAAGAAGAATAGGACAGGAGTAAAAGAAATAGAATGCAAAATATTGAACGGGAAAAATGAAATAAAAAAATACGATACAGGATATTTATTTCTTATTTCTTTTCCCCATTCATATTCATATCTATACACATACATGGAATTCTTAATCATAAATTTGGAATTAATGATCAATTCTTTCTAACTAATTCTTTCTTTAGAGTTATTGATAAAACCTAATTTATTGATATAACAAGTATTTTATTTAAGGATTAAGTTATTACCAAATAAAGAGAAATTTGAATTTTAATGGAAAAGATCAATTCAGAAGTTTTATTTTATTCTAGCAGACGGAATTTCGTTGGTCTAATTTTGGACTCCCCGGTGTTATTCTATTTAGAAGTAGAATCTAAAAATTACAATAATAGCGAACAAGTACTTACATTTATTTGTGACCATAGAGGAGCCGTATGAAGCTGAGGTCTCATGTACGGTTTTGAAATAGCGATACGAACAGTAATGTTATTATCGACTATGATTATCTAACAGTTCAAGTACAGTTGATATAGTTGAGGCACAGTCAAAATATGGTTTTTGGGGGTGGAATATGTTGCGTCAGCCTATAGGGTTTGTTGTTTTTCTAATTTCTTCTCTAGCAGAATGTGAGAGATTACCTTTTGATTTACCAGAAGCGGAGGAGGAATTAGTAGCAGGTTATCAAACAGAATATTCGGGTATTAAATACGCTCTATTTTACCTTGCTTCTTACCTAAATTTGTTAGTTTCTTCATTATTTATAACAGTTCTTTACTTAGGCGGGTGGAATTTTTCTATTCCGTATATATCTATTCCTGAACTTTTCGGAATAAATAAAATGACAGAAGTTTTTGGAATAACAATTGGTATATTTATTACATTAGCTAAAGCTTATTTGTTTTTGTTCGTTCCTATCACAGCAAGATGGACTTTACCTAGGCTGAGAATGGACCAACTTTTAAATTTTGGATGGAAATTTCTTTTACCTATTTCTCTGGGTAATCTATTATTGACAACTTCTTCCCAACTTATTTACCTATAAAGAATAGAATAAGATAACGATATTCTCCATTCATAACTGATCTTAAACAAGAGAAAGAAACATCAAATTATTCACGGAGATCCACAATATGTTCCCTATGGTGACCGGGTTCATAAATTATGGTCAACAAACAATACGAGCTGCAAGGTACATTGGTCAAAGTTTCATAATTACCCTATCCCATACAAATCGTTTACCTGTAACTATTCAATATCCTTATGAAAAATCGATCACATCAGAACGTTTCCGCGGTCGAATTCACTTTGAATTCGATAAATGTATTGCTTGTGAGGTATGTGTTCGTGTATGTCCCATAAATCTACCCGTTGTTGATTGGAGGTTTAAAAGAGAGATTAAAAAGAAACAATTGCTTAATTATAGTATTGATTTTGGAGTCTGTATATTTTGTGGTAATTGTGTCGAGTATTGTCCAACAAACTGTTTATCGATGACTGAAGAATATGAACTTTCAACTTATGATCGTCACGAATTAAATTATAATCAAATTGCATTAGGTCGGTTACCAATGTCAGTAATTGGAGATTACACAATTCAAACAGTTATGAATTCCAGTCAAATCAAAATGGATAAAGATAAACCCCTTGATTCAAGAACGATTACTGATTACTAATATAATATTTTTTATATAAAGATAAAGGGAAACAAGTCGCCCTTTTTTGTCAGAAACTAATAAACTTATTAACCATTAATTGTTGAGAATCACTCTTTGATTTAAACTGCGAATATGTGCTTTCTTAATGATTTTAATAACTTTATCTATATCCACAGTAATCCATCCATATCCATATTAAGATTTAATTCATTAGAAACTCATCATATATAACATATATAAGAAAAAAATTTAAGGGGAACACCCCCCTCTTTCCTGGACTATTTAGTAAGGTCATGAAATATTTTTACTTATTTTTCTCTTATAATAATGGATTTACCTGGACCAATACATGATATACTTGTAGTATTTATGGGATCATTTCTTATATTAGGAGGTCTAGGAGTAGTATTGTTTACTAATCCAATTTATTCCGCCTTTTCGTTAGGATCGGTTCTTGTTTGTATATCTTTATTCTATATTTCATCAAACTCCTATTTTGTAGCTGCCGCCCAACTTCTTATTTATGTAGGAGCCATAAATGTCTTAATCATATTTGCTGTTATGTTCGTGAATGGTTCAGAATATTCCAACGACTCCTATTTTTGGACTATTGGAGATGGAGTCACTTCACTGGTTTGTATAAGTATTCTTTTTTCACTAATTACTACTATCGCAGATACGTCATGGTACGGAATTATTTGGACTACAAGATCAAATCAGATTATAGAGCAAGACTTTATAAGCAACGTTCAACAAATTGGAATTCATTTATCAACAGATTTTTATCTTCCGTTTGAACTCATTTCGATAATTCTTTTAGTTTCTTTGATAGGCGCAATTACTATGGCCCGTCAATAATAAATAGTTTAGTTAGAATTAAAAAAATTTTTAGTTTAATCTACTGTCAATATTCCCTTTTTTCTGTAATTGCTCGATTCTAGTCAATCAACTTGGTTGAATTTTTGTTCATATTGAAACGAATCGAGGTTGATTAGGAGTTAGTCAATGATGTTCGAACATGTACTTTTTTTGAGTGTCTATTTATTTTCGATCGGTATCTATGGATTGATCACAAGTCGAAACATGGTTAGAGCACTTATGTGTCTTGAACTTATACTTAATTCGGTTAATATTAATCTCGTACTATTTTCTGATATATTTGATAGTCGCCAATTAAAAGGAGAGATTTTCTCAATCTTTATTATAGCCATTGCAGCAGGGGAAGCTGCTATTGGGCTAGCTATTGTTTCGTCGATCTATCGTAACAGAAAATCAACCCGTATTAATCAATCAAGTTTGTTGAAGAATTAGCCATAACTATATAAATATATAATATATATAGAAATTATAGATATAGAAATTATAGAAAAAAATTTCTATAAAATATCATTTCAGTATTTTTTTTATTTATTTACAAATAATACTAATATGTATAGTAATATTTCAATATAGTACTATAATATATTGAAATATTGACGATCTCTTAGCCAACGTGAAGTCGCACGTGTGATTCATGTGACTCATATGATCATAGTTGTTGAAAGATAAATCAAAGTCTCTTGGTCCCTTCTCATGAACAGATTTATAAAAATTTCGATTCTTAAGATTTTTTTTTGATAAATCATTGATTCATCTGGTTTCTATACATAAAGAAAATATAAATATATAAAAAATTTATAATTTTCTGATTTAGAATTCGTTTTTTACTTTACCAGATCGAAAATTTTTTATGTTAAAAACTGGAATTTATAGACCCAATGTCACATTCAGTAAAAATTTATGATACATGTATAGGGTGCACTCAATGTGTACGAGCCTGCCCCACAGATGTATTGGAAATGATACCTTGGGACGGATGTAAAGCTAAGCAAATTGCTTCCGCGCCAAGAACCGAAGACTGTGTAGGTTGTAAAAGATGCGAATCCGCCTGTCCAACAGATTTTTTGAGTGTCCGTGTTTATTTATGGCATGAAACAACTCGCAGCATGGGTCTATCTTATTGATACGTTATAATAAATTCCACTTGAATCATTTGATTCCTTTTTACCGACAAAAGCCCATACTCAAAAAAATATATTCTTTTGAGCACGGGCTTTTTGGTCAAAACGTATCTTGTCTTTATCACGAGTTATTTCCCTTGGTTAACAATACTTGTAGTTTTGCCAATATTCGCGGGTTCCTCAATTTTCTTTCTACCCCATAGGGGGAATAAGGTATTTCGGTGGTATACTATATGTATTTGTTTATTAGAACTCCTTATAACAACCTATGTGTTCTGTTATCATTTCCAATTGGACGATCCATTAATTCAATTAGAAGAGGATGCTAAATGGATAAATGTTTTCAATTTTCACTGGAGACTGGGAATCGACGGACTTTCTATAGGACCCATTTTACTAACAGGATTTATCACTACTTTAGCTACTTTAGCAGCTTGGCCTGTTACTCGAAATTCGCGATTGTTCTATTTCCTGATGTTAGCAATGTACAGCGGTCAAATAGGATTATTTTCTTCTAGAGATCTTTTACTTTTTTTTATCATGTGGGAGTTAGAATTAATTCCTGTTTACTTACTTTTATCTATGTGGGGAGGAAAGAAACGTTTGTACTCGGCTACAAAGTTTATTTTGTACACTGCGGGGGGTTCTATTTTTCTCTTAATAGGAGTTCTAAGTATGGGTTTATATGGTTCCAATGAACCGACATTGGATTTTGACAGATTAGCTAATCAGTCATATCCTGTGACATTAGAAATAATATTATATTTGGGCTTCCTTATTGCTTATGCTGTCAAATCACCGATTATACCCCTACATACATGGCTACCGGATACCCATGGAGAAGCACATTACAGTACATGTATGCTTCTAGCGGGAATCTTATTAAAAATGGGAGCATATGGATTGATTCGTATCAATATGGAATTATTACCACATGCTCACTCTATATTTTCTCCCTGGTTGATGATAGTAGGGGCAATCCAAATAATTTATGCAGCTTCAACCTCGCTTGGTCAACGCAATCAAAAAAAAAGAATAGCCTATTCTTCTGTATCGCACATGGGTTTCACAATTATAGGAATTGGTTCTATAACCGACATGGGACTCAACGGAGCCGTTTTACAAATACTCTCTCATGGATTTATTGGTGCTGCACTTTTTTTCTTGGTAGGAATGAGTTGTGATAGAATACGTCTTGTTTATCTCGACGAAATGGGGGGGATATCCATTCCAATGCCAAAAATATTTACCATGTTTAGTAGTTTCTCAATGGCTTCTCTTGCATTGCCGGGAATGAGTGGTTTTGTTGCGGAATTAGTAGTATTTTTGGGACTAATTACCAGTCCAAAATATCTTTTAATGCCAAAAATAGTAATTACCCTTGTAATGGCAATTGGAATGATATTAACTCCTATTTATTTGTTATCTATGTTACGTCAGATGTTCTATGGATACAATTTTTTCAATGTTCCAAACTCAAATTTCGTGGATTCTGGACCACGAGAACTATTTGTTTCGATCTGTATCTTTTTACCCGTAATAGGAATTGGTATTTATCCCGATTTCGTTCTTTCTTTATCAGTTGACAAGATACAAGCTATCCTATCTAATTATTTTCATAGATAATTTTTTTTTCTTAATGAGATAGAAAGTCTTATAATTTTCAATTTTAAGATTTTTAAAACTATTCACTGTACAACGAAAAAAAAAATAATAATAAAAAAGTGAATTAGAAAGATGTATCCCAAGTTTTTGAGAACCGTTTGAATCTTAATTCAAACAGTTCTTAAAAACTCGCACAAATTTAAGTTATATACGTCTTACTTATTCCGCATGGAATTGCAGAAATTCCATTAGATTTTATGTGAATGAACCATAACTATGTAGACCTATTCCTAATAGATTGATCCCAAAATAGCATATCCAAATTATAAGAAATCCTATAGAAGCTACAAGTGCCGAATTCGTACCGTGCAAACTTTGATTTGTTCTAGTATGTAAATAAATCGCGAATATGGTCCAAGTAATAAATGCCCAAGTTTCCTTGGGGTCCCAATTCCAATAAGATCCCCATGCTTCGTTAGCCCATACCGCTCCAGAAAGAATACCTATGGTTAAAAAGGTAAACCCTAAACTAATAACACGATAACTCCAATAATCCAAACGCCAAATTAATTGATATTTATAATAATTTGGAAATGAAAGAAAAGAAGTGTTGTTAAAAGCACTTCTTTTTTCGTTCAAGTATTCGATCTTCCCAAAGAAAAATGACTTAATTAATAAATTTTTGCTTCTAAAAAAAATATCGATGTTTTTTCGAAATGTAATGACTAAAAAAGCGACTGATAATAATGAACCACATAAAAGAGCCGCATAGCTCAATAACATCATACTTACATGCATCATTAACCACTGAGATTGTAGAGCAGGTACTAATATTGCTGATTGATGCATTTTACTTGAAAGACCAGATGTAGCGAAACCTTGAGTAAAAATAGCACTTGGCGCGGTTATTGTGCTTAAATCATTTTTATGATTCCATAGCTTGGAAACCATATGAATAATGGAAAAACTCCATGAAAGGAAGATCAATGACTCGTATAAATTACTTAATGGAAAATGTCTCGAAGAAATCCAACGAATAACTAATAATCCTGTTAGAGAGAAAAAAGTAGCTAACATTCCCTTTTCCGACGAATGGCGTAATCCGATGATTTCGTGAACTAATAGATTCATCAAATGAATCGCAATCACAATTGAAACGATCGAAAAAGAGAGATGAGTTAATATATGTTCTAAAGTCGCAAATATCATACATAAAAGGGGTCTCATTACAGAATTGAAATCGGGAATTAAATACATTATAAGATAAGATCTATTCTATCTCTTTTAGAGTATGCCGCCACTCGGACTCGAACCGAGATGCTCTAGCACTGCTTCCTAAGAGCAGCGTGTCTACCAATTTCACCATAGCGGCTTACTTGAAATAATAATAGTCAATTCATGTTGAATCGTCTAGATGTAGATTCTAGAATCCGATATAGTTATACTTTAGGAAACATTAGAATAGATGAATAAGGGTTCCTTTCAACTCTTTTGTTTAATTTAAACTAAAGTATTCTTTAAATTGTTAATAACACTTATAAAACTTAGAAAGATATTTTTTTTATTCAAATAAATATAAATTCAATAAATAGGATTTTATACATATCAAAATGTAATTACTAAATTTAATAAATGAAATTAGAAATTAAAGGACTCTTTTTCGAAAAATCTTGTTTTTAGTCTACTTTTTAATGTACTTAATGTAATTTCATTAATTATTCTAATTATATAAATATAGAAAATATATATAATGTTAATTAATTATATAAATTAAAATATATATATATATTTTTTTGTTTATATACTCTTTGTTGTTTGTTATGTACATAATTTAAATATAAGATAATATTTAGTAAACGAAACCAATTTAATTTGATCTTCAGATAGACATATAATAAAACAAAATAGTTTTAATATTCATCATAATTGCATTTTATTTCTTTTCCTAATGGAAAAAAATATTTTTCTACTGGGAAAAGAAATAAAATAATACTTAGAACCAAACTAGTAGACAGATAAGTTAGTATTCGACATAAAATAGCAGCTAGTTCTAACTAATCTTGAGGAGGTCAATACATAAGTTAATGCAAATTTTTCATATTCTAAATATAGAAAAGTTCTTTAAATCACGGAATTCAAATTATTCCAATATTTTCTTATTTGTTTGCCGCACAAAAAAACTTTTTGAATTTCCCGTAGAAACGGACTTTGCTAAAGAAAAGGCTTTTATTGCAACTAAATTTCCCTTTTTCTTCCAAATATTTCTACGAATACGTTTTTTTGATATAGAGGTACGTTTTTTTGGAACTGCCATAAAAAAAAGAGATATTCCTTTTTATTGTTGTATGTGAAAGACATGTATTGCTCAATATGCATTGTTTTTTTTTAGTCTTAGTCATTTTTTATATTATATTTCATTCCGTCGATAATCTTTTTTTTGTAATATAAATAATCCAAATATATTGTTTATATATATACATGTGTGTTACATATATAATAAACTAGGAAAAAATAGAAGAAAAGAAAGTAAAATTTTAAAAGGAATTTTCTATAAAAGGAATTTTCTAGTAGTTAATATGTTAAACAAGACATTCCGTTAGCTAAGAAAAGGAACTTTCATTTTAAAATTTTTTTTATTTCAGTTCTAGAATATAAGAAGTAAGGGGTTTTATAAGATTTCTGATATTTTCTTATCTTATTGGATTGAAAGCCAATCAATCAATTCTACAAAAAATATAAATTAGGTAATTATTACAAAAAAAATTTACTATAAGAATTAGTTGATTTATTAATGCATACTATATATCCATATTCTACTGGTATTGGTATAGTTATTTTTGTTTACTTTGCTTACTATAGTATATGATATGGTTACATATTACTAGAATAGAATTCTAGTATAGTTATTTTTAAAAATATCATATTCTCATTTTTTTTTGAACTAAAAAAATATTTTTTTAGTTCAAAAATGAATAACTCAAAAATTACTCTATATCGAGCTATTTGAGCAAAACATTTAAGCAACAAATTATAACTTTTTCAATTTTTTTAAATATCTGAAAAAAGTAAGAAAAATGTAAAATAAGAATATTTAAGGTTTCATATCTTTTTTTGTTAATTTTTTTATTGCTTTTGAAGAAAACAATAAAAATTGGTGAATCGGAAACAATTATAAGAAAAAACGAAAATTTGTGTTTTTTTATGGAACATACATATAAATATGCATGGATAATACCTTTTCTTCCATTTCCTATTACTATGTTAATAGGATTTGGACTTCTGCTTATTCCTGCAGCAACAAAAAATATTCGACGTATGTGGGCTTTTCCGAGTGTTTTGATGCTAACTATAGCTATGGTGTTTTCTGTTAATCTTTCTATTCAGCAAATAAACGGAAATTTTATCTATCAATATCTATGGTCTTGGACTGTCAATAATGATTTTTCTTTAGAGTTCGGACACTTGATTGATCCGCTTACTTCTATTATGTCAATATTAATTACTACTGTTGGAATCATGGTTCTTATTTATAGTGATAATTATATGTCTCATGATCAAGGATATTTGAGATTTTTTTCTTATATGAGTTTTTTCAATACTTCTATGTTGGGATTAGTTACTAGTTCTAATTTGATACAAATTTATATTTTTTGGGAACTTGTAGGAATGTGTTCCTATTTATTAATAGGTTTTTGGTTCACACGACCAATTGCAGCAAGTGCTTGCCAAAAAGCTTTTGTAACCAATCGTATAGGGGATTTTGGTTTATTATTAGGAATTTTAGGATTTTATTGGATAACGGGTAGTTTCGAATTTCGGGATTTGTTCGAAATAGTTACTAATTTAATTCATAATAATGGAGTAGATTCTTTATTTGTTATTCTTTGTGCTTCTTTTTTATTCCTCGGCGCAGTTGCTAAATCTGCACAATTTCCCCTTCACATATGGTTACCTGATGCTATGGAAGGACCCACTCCCATTTCGGCTCTTATACATGCTGCTACTATGGTAGCAGCAGGAATTTTTCTTATAGCTAGGCTTCTTCCTCTTTTCATAGTCATACCTTACATAATGAATCTTATTTCCTTAATAGGTGTAATAACAGTACTATTAGGAGCTACTTTGGCTTTTGCTCAAAGAGATATTAAAAGAAGTTTAGCTTATTCTACCATGTCTCAATTGGGTTATATTATGTTAGCTCTAGGTATAGGTTCTTATAGGGCTGCTTTATTCCATTTGATCACTCATGCCTATTCGAAAGCTTTATTGTTTTTAGGATCTGGATCCATTATTCATTCAATGGAATCCATTGTTGGATTTTCACCAGATAAAAGTCAAAATATGGTTCTTATGGGGGGGTTAACAAAATATATTCCGATTACAAGAATTACTTTTTTATTAGGTACATTTTCTCTTTGTGGTATTCCACCTCTTGCTTGTTTTTGGTCGAAAGACGAAATTCTTAATGATAGTTGGTTGTATTCACCAATTTTCGCAATAATCGCTTCATTTACAGTAGGATTTACTGCATTTTATATGTTTCGAATGTATTTACTTACCTTTGATGGGCATTTGCGTATTCATTTTCAAAATTACAGTAGCGCTAAAAATAGTTCTTTCTATTCAATATCTTTATGGGGAAAAGAAGTACCCAAAGAAATAAATAAAAATTTACTGTTTTCAACAATGAATACTAAGGTTTCTTTTTTTTCAAAAAATACATATCGAATTGAAACTAATTTTCAAAATAGAGTACGATACTTTAGTACTTACTTTAGAAATAAACATACTTACACCTATCCTCACGAGTCGGACAATACTATGTTGTTTCCCGTGCTTATATTGGTATTATTTACTTTATTCATTGGATCAATCGGAATTAATTTTGGTAGAATAGATTCTGATCTATTGTCAAAGTGGTTAACTCCATCTACAAATTTTTTCCATCAAAATGAGTCTTCGGATTTTTATGATTTTTTGAAAAATGCCGTTTTTTCAGTAAGTATAACCTTTTTTGGATTATTTATAGCATCCCTTTTATATGGATCTGTTTATTCATCTTTACAAAATTTGAGCTTAGTCAATTCATTTGTGAAGAAGAGCCACAAGATAATTTTCTTGGACCTAATAAAAAATGTGATATATAACTGGTCATATAATCGTGGTTATATAGATATTTTTTATACTAAAATTTTTACTGGTAATGTAAGAGAATTAGCTAAACTAGTTCAGTTTTTTGATAGACATATAATTGATGGAATGATAAATGGGATTGGTGTTGTTAGTTTCTTTATAGGCGAAGGAATTAAATATATGGGAGGTGGGCGAATCTCGTCTTATCTATTCTTGTATTTTTCTTATGTATCCATTTTTTTTTATTTATCCACAATATTTCTATGGAATCCGCTCTTGAAGTTATGAAATCAGTCATGATTTCATGTGAATCTAATTTTTTTATTGTTCCACGATAAGGCCCATTCAAAAAGGGATCATACATTTTGGGCAAATATTCTTGTTCATGCTCATCATCACACAATCTGGTTCTTTTTTCTAGTATATTAAAAGTAAAAGATCCTTTCTCTTTTTCTAGAATTTGTATTCTACTTATAAATTCGTTCTTTAAGTTGTATTTTTTTTTTTCATTGTTATAAACCCAATAATTATATAGGTCTTCGTGGGATAGTTTTTCTGTCGTGTACAAAGAAATTTTTTGCTCTATCATTTCTGAAAAAGTCGATAAACTAGGCGGATATGTAAAAGAGATTATTTGTTTTCCTTTATTTGGGCATATATAAAAAAAATATTGTGCCATTTCATTTCGTATAGCATTTTCAAACCTATCATTTTTTAAATATCTCAATGGGCGGTTCCAGCGTTTATAATCGAAAAGAAAAGTTACAATAGGTTTTTCAAACCAAAAATAAGTTTTCTCTTCTTTAAGTTTTCCCAATTCCCAATTATCTTGATGGATATCAAGATAAGAATCTTCGTAAACCGGGCTATCTTTGTCTTCTTTAGTGGATCCCTCTTGTTCCTGTTTCGTCTTCTTCGTTTCGTAAGTTGTTTCTACATCGCTTTCTTCCGTTTCTGAGGTTTCTTTCAGTTTCTTAGTACCAATAGGCGATGGCATTCTGCCTAAATAGTAGACACAGGTGATAAATAAGAGAATACTAAAGATTCTAGCCATAGAATTTCTCAATTCTGACACAAGGTACTTATTAGATCGAATCGAATGATTTTGCCGTATCCAGAATAATACCAATCCAACCCATTTCATGAATAAAATGTGACCAATTAACCAACCAACAAAACTACTTGTTACAAATAACATCTTGTTGTTGCATCGAAACATATAAATGTTGACTAATCTGGCTAACGTTGAACTTGGTAAAATGAAATGGTTGAATAATTGCAAAATGAGATTATTCAGGAATACACATTGAATGCTGAGATTACGCATGGAATTTCTGGTAGTAGATCCATAATCAAAAAAGTTTTTGTGATTGT